ACTTGGTACAACCCAAAGTCATCATTCTCTTTGGTTTGCAAAACCAAAAAATTATTCCGAGAGTCTACAAGAAGATAAAAGAATACGGGATTGTATCCAGAATTATGTACAAAAAAATATGAAAATATCTTCTGATATCGAGGGAATTGCACAGATAAAGATTCAAAAAAGAATCGATCTGATTCAAGTCATAATCTATATGGGATCTCCAAAGTTATTAAGTAAATCTGAAAGAATCGAAGAATTACAGATGAATGTGCAAAAAAAACTGAATTGTATGAATGGAAAACTCAACATTGCTATTACAAGAATTGCAAACCCTTATGGACACCCTAAAATTCTTGCAGAATTTATAGCCGGACAATTAAAGAATAGAGTTCCCTTTAAAGGAGTAATGAAAAAAGCTATTGAATTAACTGAACAGGCGGGTACAAAAGGAGTTCGAGTACAAATTGCGGGACGTGTCAATGGACAAGAACGTGCAAGTGTCCATTGGCTCAAAGAAGGTAGGGTTCCTCTACAAACCATTCGAGCAAAAATTGATTATTGTTCTTATCCAGTTCGAACTATTTATGGGGTATTAGGCATCAAAATTTGGATATTTGTAAACGAGGAATAATAAACTTTGCCTTATCGTTAACGTTCTATCTAGCGAAAAAACAAAAAATGAAAAATTCTTCTATTCTTATTCTATTAATATTAAATTCTTATTCTATTAATATTAAATAAATTTTATAAGATTGAATAAAAATTCGATTAATCATTTGATATTGATATAATTGCTATGCTTAGTGTGCGACTCGTTGCGTTGGTTTATTTATTTTTTTTTAGAATGGTTAGAATTCAACAAAAAAATAAACCAACTCGTAGTAGTAGTATTAATTAATTAATAACTAATTAATTAATTAATAACTATAGAACTAATAACCAACTCATCGCTTCGCCATTATCTGGATCTAAAGAACCAGTCAAGATATAAGTAAAGATATAATATATTGGCGATATCATTATACCAACTGAAATATTGCATAAAAAAAAAAAAAAACGAATCGGATTATGAGTTGTGAAGCAATAAGAATATATGGATAACTGAAAGGGTGAAAGAAAGAGAGAAAAAGAATATCAATGATATAGAATTCTAATATGTAAGGTCTATGAGTCATGTCATAAACGGTAGTGTAATAAAGCATCAATAGTAATTAATCCATAATTAGATAACTATATTGATCGAACAAACAAATCAAGAGCCCCGAGTCACTAAAAACTGAGAAGGTTGACTAAAGAAAAAACAAAATGGAATTGGAATTAATTAGAGGCTCCATTGTACAATTGAGACCTAACCATTAAGCGAGAAGCGATGGGAACGACGGAACCTGTGAATGCCTAAGATCTTATTAAAAACAAATCTTAATGATTCATTAGGTGGGATGGCGGAAGGAACCAAAAACCAATCCATTTATTCTGAGGAATCATGTTCTGAGGAGTCATGGGCTAACCCTACATCTGAAATAGATAATGAAAGAGTAAATATTCGCCCGCGAAAATTTGGATTTTATTGGATTTCTAAATAGGGGCCAATCCGATATGGTAAAAAAAGGAAAAACAAAAATAAAGATTCGTTAGAACCTTATAACATAAGAAAACAACATTATCTATTTATATCTAGATAACAAGAATTGTCTATAATAGAAAAAGAATATTTGTAACAAAGAATACTTGTTTAGTTATATATCAAAACAAGATATACAAATTTTCAATAAACCAATAGATTAGATAAAATCTCAAAAAGTCCCACCACAATTCGATATATTATTCATGAAATCCATGTATATTTATATTCTATTTTAATCGTTTCTTCATTCGCGAGGAGCCGTATGAGGTGAAAATCTCATGTACGGTTCTGTAGTAGAGATGGAATTGAGAAAAAACCATCAACTATAACCCCCAAAAAACCAGATTCCGTAAACAACATAGAGGAAGAATGAAAGGAATATCCTCTCGGGGTAATCATATTAGCTTCGGTAGATATGCTCTTCAAGCACTTGAACCCGCTTGGATCACATCTAGACAAATAGAAGCAGGGCGGCGAGCAATGTCACGAAATGCCCGCCGCGGTGGAAAAATCTGGGTACGCATATTTCCAGACAAGCCGGTTACAGTAAGACCTACAGAAACACGTATGGGGTCAGGAAAAGGATCTCCCGAATATTGGGTAGCTGTCGTTAAACCGGGTAGAATACTTTATGAAATGGGCGGAGTCACAGAAAATATAGCCAGAAAAGCTATTGCAATAGCAGCATCCAAAATGCCTATACGAACTCGATTCATTATTTCGGCATAATAATTAAAACCAAAGGAAAGAGGTCTTTGGGATAAAAAAAACAATTGCAATTGTAGGTTTCTTTTTTTTTTTTTTTTTGATACACAATATTTCTTTTTTTTTTTACTTCGCCCTTTGCACTGTTTGCACTGAAAGAACAGAGAAAAAAAATGATATGATTCAACCTCAAACCCATTTGAATGTAGCCGATAACAGCGGGGCCCGCGAATTGATGTGTATTCGAATCATAGGAACTAGTAATCGACGATATGCCTATATTGGTGACGTTATTGTTGCTGTAATCAAGAAAGCAGTACCAAATACACCGTTAGAAAGATCAGAAGTGATCAGAGCTGTAATTGTACGTACTTGTAAAGAACTCAAACGTAACAACGGTATGATAATACAATATGATGATAATGCTGCGGTTGTCATTGATCAAGAAGGAAATCCAAAAGGAACTCGAATTTTTGGTGCGATCGCTCGGGAATTGAGACAGTTAAATTTCACTAAAATAGTTTCATTAGCACCCGAAGTATTATAAGACGAGACTATGATATATTTATAGTATTGGAATGAAATAGATTAATTAATAGATTGATTAAGTGTCACGCATATACCTTTTCTTTTGTAATTATTATAAAAAAAATTCAAAATAAATAAATATCAATATATAAATAAAAAAGAGAATAATTAAAATATATTAATAAAAATAAAATAATAATGAATTTTAATAAGTAATAAAAGAGCATGTTGATTATATCAAAACAACAATCATTTTAGTTTATCATGGGTAAGGACACCATTGCTGACATAATAACCTCTATACGAAATGCTGACATGAATAGAAAAGGGACGGTTCGAATACCATCTACTAACATCACCAAAAGTATTGTTACAATACTTTTCCGAGAAGGTTTTATTGAAAACGTGAGAAAACATAGGGAAAGCAACAAATATTTTTTGGTTTTAACTCTACGGCATAGAAGAAATAGGAAAGGGTCATATAAAACTATTTTGAATTTAAAACGAATCAGTAAACCCGGTCTACGAATCTATTCTAATTATCAACGAATTCCTAGAATTTTAGGAGGGATGGGGATTGTAATTCTTTCTACTTCTCGAGGTATAATGACAGATCGAGAGGCTCGATTAGAAAGAATCGGCGGAGAAATTTTATGTTATATATGGTAATCTTTCTGATATCCGAATTCTATGAGAAACTTACATACATTTTTGTGAAAAAGAAAAAAGAGAGAGAAAAAGCGGGTTTCTAATATCACTCCACATACATTAGTTAATACGGGAAAGGTTTTTTTTTAACAGCAATAGAAATAAAATCATGAGTGTTTAATTACTGAATCACTTGCCAACGGTATGTTCCAGGTTCGTTCCTATAATGAAAATAAGATTCTAGATAATGAAAATATAGATTCTAGGTGGTCATGTTTCCGGAAAGATTCGACATAGTTTTATACGTATACTACCGGGAGATAAAGTCAAAAAAAAAGAAGTAAATAATTTTGATTCAAGCAGAGGGTTATAGACTCCGGAACAAAAATTCGAATGATTATACAGTTTTTCAACTTCAACATTCTTTTTTATGGGGATACAATTAGAAGTTAAAAATCTCAGGAAACCCTATTCTCTTCCAATAAAAAAATTCGGAATTCAGTTAAGAGTTAAGGAATAACAAATATGAAAATAAGGGCCTCCGTTCGTAAAATTTGTGAAAAATGTCGACTGATTCGTAGACGCGGACGAATTATAGTAATTTGTTCCAATCCAAGACATAAACAAAGACAAGGATAATCTTTCCAAAAAACAAATCCAAAATAAAAACAAAAATGAAAAAATTGAAAAATAGAAAGGATCCGCTTTTGACATGAAATGGATATATCCATATATCTCTGACTTATATTTATGAGATAATAAAATATGGGAAAACCTATACTAAAAATTGGTTCACGTAGAAATGGACGTATTGGTTCACGTAAGAATGCGCGTAAAATACCAAAGGTAGTTATTCATATTCAAGCTAGTTTTAACAATACCATTGTGACTATTACAGATGTACGGGGTCAGGTGATTTCTTGGTCCTCCGCCGGTACTTGTGGATTCAAGGGTCCAAGAAGGGGGACACCTTTTGCCGCTCAAACCGCAGCAGTAAATGCTATTCGGACAGTAGCGAATCAAGGTATGCAACGAGCAGAAGTCATGATAAAAGGTCCCGGTCTCGGAAGAGAAGCGGCATTAAGAGCTATTCGTAGAAGTGGTATACTATTAAGTTTCATACGGGATGTAACTCCTATGCCACATAATGGATGTAGGCCCCCTAAAAAAAGACGTATGTAAAAGAAAAAATAAACATTGAAGAGATTTCAAGAGAAATAAATAATTCAAATTCAAGGATTTGATCAAAATAGATTATTATGGTTCGAGAAAAAGTAAAAGCATCCACTCGGACACTGCAGTGGAAGTGTGTTGAATCAAGAGCAGACAGTAAGCGTCTTTATTATGGACGCTTTCTTCTGTCTCCACTTAGGAAAGGTCAAGCCGACACAATAGGCATTGCGATGCGAAGAGCTTTGCTCGGAGAAATAGAGGGAACATGTATCACACGTGCAAAATCTGAGAAAATACCACATGAATATTCTACCATAGCGGGTATTCAAGAATC